ACGGTTGTTCGATTCTATCTTTTTTCTTGTTATTCTTTTATCTTTCTTTTATCTTCCCCTCATCATGCGAAATAGAGAAACCTTTTTTATCTTATATCATCAGGGTAATGATCCATCAACCCGCTGGTTCTTTTTCTGAAGTAGCAACGGGAGAATTCATCCTGGAAGTGGGAGAACTGCTGAAACTACGTGAAACCCTGACAAGGGTTTATGTACAAAGAACGGGGAAACCCTTCTGGGTTGTATCCGAAGACATGGAAAGAGATATTTTTATGTCAGCAACAGAGGCCCAAGCTTATGGAATTGTTGATCTTGTAGCGGTTGAATGACAATAAATAGCCTGAATTTCGCGTCAATTCGTGATTTAAAATGAACCCTGCCGCGTTTAATATTCTATGACTTTGATTTATTTACTATCTATTGATTGATGATTCTATTGATCTATCGATTCTATTCTATTGAATAAAAGTCATTCATAATCATACGGTTAGGATCGATCTAAACCAGCCCATTATGTATATGATTCAACATGCCAACGATTAAACAACTTATTAGAAATACAAGACAGCCAATCAGAAATGTCACAAAATCCCCCGCGCTTCGGGGATGCCCTCAGCGTCGAGGAACATGTACTAGGGTGTATGTGCGACTCGTTCAGATCATAAACTAGAACAAAGGAAAGAGAACAATGTTCGAATATCAATGATCAAATAGGATAGAACGGAAAAACAAACTACATTTACTATCTAAAAATAAGAAAATGGGGTCATATCCCTTTTATTGTGTATGAAATTTATGGTTTCTATTGGTGTAAAACCACTCACCTCAATTCAAGATGAGAAGTAATTCTCCATTGGTAGCAAATGGTTATCCATTAAGCGGAGGAAATCTTAGTAACATAGACCCCTCTTGCAAGAACGGACTAACAGGGTCAGCTACCCAGCCAACTTTCATAATTAAATACCGTTACTGTATAGGTAGAGCTCGTTGTGAAAGACCTATTACTGGATAATTCATGGGTAGAGCCGAAGAATGTGAACTATACAAGTTAGCAATAACATTGATTAAATGAAGTAAGGGCTCCGGTGTATAGAGAAGACCTCACCGTTTAAGAAGTAACCATAGAAACGATGGAATCCACTATTTAGTTATCATTGCTATTTTTTTTAACCTAGTATAGTACAATTTCGTATTTCGAGGTGAAATGCCTATAAAAAAATAAAAAATCGTGGTTGGGAAGGTTATAGTAGCGAAAGCCATTGGAATTTTTAGTTTATACATTGGAAAAATCCGTTTTGTTATTAATATACTAGGAAAGGGGCAAAAGAATAACTGAAAGAAAGGAAATCTATTAGTTATTCGTTAAAGTTTCATTTATTCAATGACCAGAATTAGACGGGGATATATCGCTCGGAGACGTAGAACAAAAATTCGTTTATTTGCATCAAGCTTTCGGGGGGCTCATTCAAGACTTACTCGAACTATTACTCAACAAAAAATAAGAGCTTTGGTTTCGGCTCATCGGGATAGGGATAGGCAAAAAATAAACTTTCGTCGTTTGTGGATCACTCGAATAAATGCAGCAATTCGTGAAAGGGGGGTATGCTATAGTTATAGTAGATTAATAAATGATCTGTACAAGAGACAGTTGCTTCTTAATCGTAAAATACTTGCACAAATAGCTATATCAAATAGGAATTGTCTTTATATGATTTCCAATGAGATCATAAAAGAAGTAGGTTGGAAAGAATCCACCGGTTAAACGGAGTTGCCCGGAGAATGAACTCCGGGAAGATCGAATAAAAATGAATAGAATTAGAATATGATAAAATATCAGAAAGTAGTCAAAATAAATATGAATCAACACGTTCAATAAAAAATTTTATTCTTCCCAGATTATTCTTTTTTTTTTCTTACGACACGAGACTTCAATCCGGATTCTTGGATTTTTCCAACAAAAAAGAAATCCGCGTTTGAGTTCGGATGGGCATTTGAATTCAAGTGAAGAAAGAGTAAACCTATCTTTTTCTGGCTCTAAGACTGGGAGTTCTGGTGGTCGACTCGGTTCTTTCAAATTGTTTCTCATTATTAAGAAAAGGTAACAAAGATAAAATACGAGCTTGTTTTATAGCAATAGTAATTAATCGTTGTTGTTTCAAGGTCAATCTATTCACTCGTCTAGATAATATTTTTCCCTGTTCACTAATAAATCGACTAATTAAACTCATGTTTTTATAATCAATTCGATCCCCCGATTGGATCGGGGGCAAACGCCTACGAAAAGATCGCTTGGATTTAAGAAAAGTTCGCTTAGATTTTTCCATGGTTTGGTTAGTTTATTTCTTATCCCTAAAATCCTATTTCAACCGTATCTTTTATTAGAATAAATAAATAGGATTTGGTTTGTTTATAATTATCTTTAACTATGTTAAATATGTTATATATATAATGTCATTTTTGCCCTTTCCTTGTAAGAAAGATAAGGGCGCCGGTGCTCGGTTCGTTCGATCTATTTCTTTATCTCCCCATGAATCGTATGTTTGTTACAATATGGACAGAATTTTAGCAACTCCAATCGATTAGGCGTATTGTGCCGGTTCTTTTGAGTAATATATCTGGAAATCCCCGTTGATTCCTTATTAACACCGTTTCGAACACAAGCGGTACATTCCAAAAGAACCGGTATTCGCACATCTTTACCCTTAGCCATGAACCTCCTTTGGATTTTTCATTTACTCAACTCTTCCTTTTTCAATTCGAAACGAAAAAGAAGAAAGGAAGGAAAAAATTTGTAACTAGCTATCCTCTTATGCAAGATTTCATTACAATCAATATAGGAAATACGATAGAAAGATTTCTAAACTATATTTCAACAGTACAGTATTTCATATAATTATCGTCTAGAATACGCTTTCCCTAGAACCAGAGTTTGTATTCGACTTCCATAGAAATTTAATACATAGAAATTCATATTAATTTAATTCCAACCTGAACCCGACTCTCACAGCTGTTGAATATAATATTCTTTCTCTTTCCTCCCTTTTTCTAGGGAAAAAAGAGAAAAGAAGGGGCTTTTTTTAATTGTATCTCTAATCTTCTTTATTCCTTCCCACGTCAATAACTAGAATGAAAAAAAGGGGAACGTCAACGCATCCGGGAAAAAACGATTAATCTCTATCAATAAACCTGCCAAAGAACCGAACCATAGAGTACTTAGTACCGGTGCCACGGAAAGATATGTTTTTAGATCTCGCATTGAAAAACCTCCTTTTATAGTAATACATACATAAGATAATACATATTGAAATGTACAATCATCCAGTAAATAAGATTTCCTTTTTGTTAAATACAGAAAAAACGTCCTTTTCTTCCCCACTATTCCCCAAAAAGACTCGTTTATTTTTCCTAGGGGTTCCAGAAGTATTTTACTATTATTATATGTTAAATGAGACCAAAAAGGCGAAATGGACATAAAAATTCTAGATTTTAATAGAGGCAATAACGATGTGGAAAACAAGACAGGAATTCTCTACAATGACACTGTAGACCAATGGAAGGGATGTAGCGCAGCTTGGTAGCGCGTTTGTTTTGGGTACAAAATGTCACGGGTTCAAATCCTGTCATCCCTACCTATTACTGCTCCTTTGAGCAGTAACGAGGGATTTTTTGAGATCAATTCACGTTGGACATATCATATAGAATCTTTTATTCTTATGATGATACTATATGTGTATGCATACAAGATGTATTGGGGCCAATCCTTTTCTTTACAGTCTTTTCTTTTATGAGAAGAAAGCGCTCTTAGTTCAGTTCGGTAGAACGTGGGTCTCCAAAACCCGATGTCGTAGGTTCAAATCCTACAGAGCGTGATTTGTATCTTCTTCGATGGAATTTGACTGAAACACTAACTGGAACAGCAATCTTTATTTGACCTCCTAGATATTAAAGAAAGGAGGAGGTCAATCAAAAAAAGAGATATTAATTAATCAAAGGTCTAACTGATCGCCACGCCTGTATTGTAAATAGGCAGTTACAAATAATCCAGCCAAAGTAATAGGAATTAGACCTAACACAATTCCAAATAGAAAAACTTCAATCATTTCAATTTGTTTGAAAGGAGAAAAAAGAGGTAATATCTATACCTAAATATTAATCCGAATTACCATGAATCTCAATGACCAAGAATTGGCAATTAACGGGGTAAAAATACACAGAAGTTCGCAGAAAGATTTTGTGCAATTAATTTCAAATAAGTCGTATCTTGCTCAGACCAATAAATAGAGCTGAGGTTATAGTTAAAGCCGTTAGTAGAAAACCGAAATAACTAGTTATGGTAGGCATCAAGGAGCTAAATGAAATATGGTCTTTTTATACATATGTTTATAAAAAAGCACTTACCTGAGTTTCCTTTTTTGCAAAATAGGAGAAAAAAACCAATTGAAAGTTTTTGAGTCATCTATCATTATAGACAGCACTAACAAGGATAAAGTCACAACTATATAAAAAAATTGATTCATCATCTGTAACATCTACCCATACCGCGTTTGCAATCAGCAAATGCATTCTTGGATCATTTTTCAATTCAACTTATAAACGAATAATAAGAACTGGGTAGTGTAATTTCGTTTTAAAATAAGACTAACTCTTTTCCAATCATTATGGAATCAAATTAGAAAATTATTCCTATTTTTATCATTTGTTTTATTGGATCGAATCTATATATTTTAGAGCGAACATTAATCTTATAAAACTTTTACTTTCATTTTAACTAATTAGATTCCGTAATGAGTTCACTCATATAATATCTTAAATATCTTGAATGAATGAGAACAAAAAGTTATCACATGATCACTCAAAAAAATAGGTGTTTTGGTTCAACTATATTCTAAGACTATTAATTTCTATTTTCTTTTGCTTTAGAAGTTCTATTTTGTATTTTTCATATATATATTAGAAATGCGCATCTTTTTAGTTAGGTCAAGAAAGAACCTTCAGATTTC